ATGACGTTGTTAGGATTTCATAGAGACCCTTATGGCCTTGTCCTGTAAATGGGCCCTTATGAGCCTCCAAAATATCTTTAAGTCCATGACCAATACCCCAGTTGGTCCTATACATATGACCAGCGATCAGGAAAAGAATAGCAATAGCTAAATGATGGTGCGCAATATCGCTCAACCATAGGCCACCGGTTATTGGATCTAGTCCTCCGCGAAAAGTAAGAAATTCTGCGTATTTGGACCAATTCAAGGTGAAAAAGGGGGTTGCTCCTTCGGCAAAACTAGGATAAAGTTGAGCCAAAAGGTCACGATTCAAGATAAATTCATGAGGAAGTGGTATCTCTTTAGGATCAACTCCAGCGTCAAGAAATTGATTAATTGGTAAAGATACATGGATTTGGTGTCCTGCCCAAGAAAGAGACCCAAGTCCTAATAACCCCGCTAAGTGGTGATTCAACATGGATTCTACATCTTGGAACCAGGCCAATTTGGGAGCGGCTTTGTGATAATGGAACCAACCAGCAAAAAGCATTAACGATGCAAAAATCAATGCACCGATTGCCGTACAATAGAGTTGTAACTCACTAGTTATTCCAGATGCTCGCCAAATCTGAAAAAACCCGGATGTTATTTGGATTCCTCGGAAACCCCCGCCTACATCACCATTCAAAATTTCTTGCCCTACTATTGGCCAAACTACCTGAGCACTGGGTCCAATGTGAGTAGGATCGCTTAGCCACGCTTCATAATTGGAAAAACGGGCACCGTGGAAGTACATGCCACTCAACCAAAGAAAGATAATGGAGAGTTGACCGAAATGAGCACTAAAGATTTTTCGAGAGATCTCCTCCAAATCACCGGTATGACTATCGAAATCGTGAGCATCAGCATGTAGGTTCCAGATCCAAGTGGTAGTATCAGGGCCCTTAGCTATTGTTCTTGAGAAATGCCCGGGTTTGGCCCATTCCTCAAAAGATGTTTTTACAGGATCCCTATCCACAACAATTTTAACTTCTGGTTCCGGCGAACGAATAATCATTAAGTCCTCCTCTTTCCGGACAAGACATACAAAGAGACCCGCCAACTGTCTTTTTAGTTAATCTTTGAAGGATAGATATTATGATTAGTCCTTTTCTTTACTATCTACCGCCCTTCTATATATATATTTTTTTTTTAGTTATTCACTGGAGCAATTATATATTGAAGTCAATCCGAGGCAAGTGTTCGGATCTATTATGACATAAGGATTAGGTGCCTAACGGACATTGGTTATCCTGGATAATTATTTCCCGACGTAACAAAAAAAATATTTTTTTACGTTTTAATTTAAGAAGCTAGTGTATTTTTTTTTAGGGTATAAGCCCCTATCTACATCTACTTTCCTTGAGTGAGCATAATAAAAATATTTTTATTCGATTCCAAATTCCAAGAAACTCATTAGAATTATTAAAAAAATAATCCTGATATATTAGGTAGGAATATTTAGATTGCCCCTTTTTATTTGCTTTATTACTTCTGTTCGAGAGGCTATCCTATCCCTATTGTTTATCCTTATGAAATATGATATAAAATCGAAGGTAGAAGAAAGGGATATAATGAAATTCTTGATTCGATCTTCCTACCAAAATTATTTGATTAATGGATCAACAACCAAATCACCCATTTTAGGAAAATGGAGAGTGGTTTTATTCAAATTCAAAGCGCTTCGTAATCTTCAACCAGTTCTGTGCTTCAATATAATTTCCCGGAGTAAGCGCTATAGCTTGTTTCCAATACTCAGCAGCTTGATCAAACCAAGCTTCTGCAATTTCCGAATCACCCTGTAGAATGGCCTGCTCTCCTCGGTCGGAATAGGCAGTTCCTTTCCCTAGAACCGTACTTGAGAGTTTCCTACCTCATACGGCTCTGAAATTGCTATCTTAATTTCCCCTATCTTATCTTAACTGAATTCGATTTCTCAAAAATCGATCCAATTTCTTCTTGGGTTAAGCAGAAGAAGTTAATTACCTAAGTTTCAAACCCTAATTTTGATCAATAATCAGTCTGATCTTTTCTCCCACCTTCAGAAGAATGGAGCATAGATAGACCTATATCCTTCGTTTGAATTTTCTGAAAGGTAACTATCTCGGTTTCATGTCTTTCATATATGAAATTTCTATAGAATCCTTGAAAAAGACTTTTTCCCATAAGAAAGAAAAAAGAACTTACTATCTTTGGGATCTGATACTACACCGCTGCTTAATCCTTTAGTGGATCGGCTCTATTACATAAGCAGATTCCTAAATTTTGCCCCAGATCCTGGTATAATTAAGCAGTTTTTTTTAGTTGTATCGACCCAGTCGCTCACTAATTGATCTTTACGGTGCTTTCTCTATCAATTTGAGACTTTATCCATAGAGTAGTAGTATAGGCTCTATTTTCTTCTTATTTTGATTCTCGTGAAGTGTTCTTCCTTCCTACAGCTGATAGGGCAAAATCATTGTTTTGACGATCCCTATGTAGAAAGCCCTTTTTCTAGTATTTACTAGAAAATTTCATCTTTTTTTTTCTTCTTTCTATAGTGGAGATAGTCGCACGTAATGACAGATCACGGCCATATTATTAAAAGCTTGCGGTAAGAAGGGGTTTCGTTCTAGCGCCCGGAAATAATATTCCAAAGCCTTTGTATGCTCTCCATTACTTGTGTGTATAAGGCCGATGTTATATAGTATATAACTTCGATCATAGGGATCAATTTCTAGTCGCGTAGCTTCATAATAATTCTGCAAAGCTTCCGCATAATTTCCTTCGGATTGAGCCAACATCCGTTACGGTCGTTCATTCTATTCAAAAAATCTCCGTTCCAAAACCGTACATGAGATTTTCATCTCATACGGCTCCTCCCTTCTGTACATAGTACTAAGCAAAAAATCTATAGAATGAAAATAGAATTAGTCCCACTCATTATGGACCGAAAGGGGCTGGTATTTTTCCAAGAAATCTCTAGCCAACCTTCCCCCAAGAGGTTTTTCTTAACACCAATGAATTCTATTAATGCTAGAGGAAAACGATAGCTCCAGGAATTTCTTTGTTCTCAACGCCTCCTATTTAGAGGAATTAGCCACTTCAACGACCTTTGATGGTTATAAGGGTATCCAAAGTACAAACCTGATGGTTGTTTGCTATCCCAACCATTTTTCCCAACCCTGATACCGATCAGGAAAGGGTTAATTTCTAACAAAGTTTTTCTGTTGTTGATTCCTATTTCGGGGTGTAGTGCTTTTCTCCACTATGCTGCCTATTGGTCCTAGTAGAGTAGGATTGGCCTGTAATACAGAATCTATCCTGTAGGTGTAACCTTTCGCTCAATACTCAAATCTACAATTAAAGCATCTAAGGCCACATCAATCGAGGATACACGACAGAAGGAATTGTTAGTTCACCTCACCTTCCCCAAGCGCGGGTTTCCTTTACTAATTTTGTTCTCTCTATGCGAACCCCCTTTCTTTCTCGTAAGACTGGAGATGCAGGTAGGGCAAAAAAAAAAAAAAGAGTCAAATCGCACCATCTCTATAATAAGTAAATGCTTTTTTTTCCCCTGAGGTTGTCGGAATTATTTGCAATAAAATATTGGCTACAATCGAGGAGGTCTTATCAATGAAATTTCCATTTATACGGGATCTAGGCATAATTCCCAATCCATTCTATATAGAATTCTTTTCATTCTATCACAAAATAACATAAAAACATTTGAATCGATCCATATGCTCTAAATGGATAAGAGAGGTATGGATTTTCCGCTCAGCTCAAATTGTCTCCTTTTCCTTCTGTTTGGACAAGAAGAGATATGAAATATTTGAGTAAGATTGGATTTCATTCCACTTTCCTATTTCTCAACAACAATTTCTCTCAGCAGCTATTTCGCGTTTTAAAAATTATCCCATACCTTTTTTTTTGTTTAGATTGTATGGCGTAAAGTACCTTATGCAAATAGAATTCTAGGGTTCCTTTATTTTCTTATGGAATAATAAGAATTTTTCCAATAGAGCCATGGAATCCCCGAGTGGTTGTGGCTCTACCTGTACTGCAGGAATACGAAAACTCGCTATTCACTCAGTTTATTTTCCATAATAAGATTATGTAGGAGAGATGGCCGAGCGGTTCAAGGCGTAGCATTGGAACTGCTATGTAGACTTTTGTTTACCGAGGGTTCGAATCCCTCTCTTTCCGTTTCTCTTAATTCATCAACGTTACCGATTACAATGTATCAAATCAAATAACAATTTATTTTATTTCAGCAATAATACCTTTATTTAATAGAAATTCTCTAAAGCAAGTTACTTTGGTATGTAAAATACACATAGAGGAAATAACAAAAAAGAAAAAAGATCCTAAGGTTACTCTATTTCTGCTAGGTGAATGGGAAAATACGAATTAAGAGCCTTAGGTCGATTTAGTTCGGGGAAAGGGGAAGGGGAAAAAAATTCTATGAACCTTTCCTTTTTCGTTAAGTTCAAGTCTGACGAGAGTAATATTCTACAACTAACAACTCATTTATTTTGAGACCGACCCACTTTCTATCTAGGATTTTTTGTACTAGTCCTTTATATTGCAATGTATCAACCGTCAAATGCTTTGGCAATTTGCCCGGATCGGATGAAGCAATAGAATTTTGAATCAGACGTTTTGATCTTTGGTTCTCCTTCGTAGTAATAATATCTCGGGGTTTGCAACGAAAACTTGGTATATCAACTATACGACCATTAACTAAAATATGTCTATGGTTAACTAATTGCCGGGCCCCAGGAATGGTTGAAGCCATACCCAATCGAAAAACAATATTATCCAAACGCATTTCAAGTAATTGTAGTAAAACCTGACCTGTTGACTTTTTTGCTTTTCCAGCGATATGTACATATCTAAGTAATTGTCGTTCTGTCAGACCATAATGAAAACGCAATTTCTGTTTTTCTTGAAGACGAATACGATATTGCTCTTTTTTCCCAGAATGGAATTTTTTTTTCAGATTACTTCCGGATTTAGGCGTTTTTCTAGTAAGTCCTGGTAAAGCTCCCAGACGGCGTATTTTTTTTAAACGAGGTCCTCGATAACGGGACATGAAGACTCCTTTTTTTATTGAAATTACATTTTACACAATAAATTTCATTGTATTTACATTACAGAATACATCGAAATTAAAACTGAATTAAACTAAAGGATAAACAGAATAAAATCTACTTCTACTAAAGTACCATAAAAAATGGAATTTCATCAACATCTGGATTTTTTGTATATATATTATTTATTTTAATGTTTTGTATCTAGTAAAATTGTAAGGTAGAATGACATAATGGACTCTGGATTTTCCATTTAATTCGGAGAAAAAAAGAGATTCTTGTTCATGGAATATCGATAGAGAAAAAAGCCGACTATCGGATTTGAACCGATGACCCTCGCATTACAAATGCGATGCTCTAACCTCTGAGCTAAGTGGGCTTACATAACAGAAATAGTGTAACAAATAGAAATATATATAGGAAATCCGTAAAATGGCAGATGTTAATTATTAATCTTAGTTATTAACTAGTTCGAAATTTGAGATTCTACTTAGAAAAAGAAAAAAAAAAAAATACTAGAATTTAATAAAGATAAAGTTAGCTTGATATGCTTAACTAAACGATATTCTTAAATAGGATTCTAGAATATATTGAACTTTTTATTTCTCTAACTCGCAAATCTATTTTTATAATAGAATCTATTCCAATTTCTATATTGAATTGGATTTCAGATATTTTCAATTTGATACGGCTTGTACGAATAATCTAATATAATACAAAGAATAATCTATATGAATAATAAAGAGAAAATGCGAATCTTTTTGCATTTTCATTCGACCATTATATAGATTTTTTAAAATATTTTCTTTTTTTTTATTTCTTAATAATTTAAGGATTAATATTTCACTAAGGAAAAGATAGAATCATAACAAATGAAATTTCAAATTCTGATTAGAAAAAAAAAGAATCAATATCAAGCGTTATAGTATGATTTAGAATACTCTAAAAAAGGAAAGAGGGGGGGGGGAGAAAAACTTTTGGATATATTGATTCTGATTGAATTGCAAATATATCAACAGTAGAATCAATTCAATTCTGAATTGCAATAAGCGGGGTCTCTCGAATAGAGACGAGCTGCTAGACTAGGTCGAATAATGAATTCAATGATTCAAAAAAAAAAAACTAAGAGATGTAAGAAATTACACAAGGAATCCGGGTTTCAAAGAAAAAAAAGGAAAATGGGGATATGGCGAAATCGGTAGACGCTACGGACTTGATTGTATTGAGCCTTGGTATGGAAACCTGCTAAGTGGTAACTTCCAAATTCAGAGAAACCCTGGAATGAAAAATGGGCAATCCTGAGCCAAATCCCTTTTTTGAAAAACAAGTGGTTCTCAAACTCGAACCCAAATGAAAAGGATAGGTGCAGAGACTCAATGGAAGCTATTCTAACGAATCGAGGTGTAATTACGTTGTGTTGGTAGTGAAACTCCTTCTAAATTTGAGAAAGAAGGGCTTTATACATCAAATACACACGTATAGATACTGACATAGCAAACGATTAATCACAGAACCCTATATCATAATATAGGTTCTTTATTTATTTTTTAGAATGAAATTTAGAATGAAATTAGGAATGATTATGAAATAGAAAATTCTGAATTTTTATTAGAATTATTGTGAATCCATTCCACTCGAATATTGAGTAATCAAATCCTTCAATTCATTGTTTTTGAGATCTTTTAAGGATTAATCGGACGAGGATAAAGAGAGAGTCCCATTCTACATGTCAATACTGACAACAATGAAATTTCTAGTAAAAGGAAAATCCGTCGACTTTATAAGTCGTGAGGGTTCAAATCCCTCTATCCCCAAACCCTCCTTTATTCCCTAACCATAGTATTTATCCTCTTTTTTCTTTTCTTTTATCAATGGGTTTCAAGGGGTTTCAAGATTCATTAGCTTTCTCATTCTACTCTTTCATAAAGGAGTGCGAAGAGAACTCAATAGATCTTATGCTATTCATTAAATAGATTTCTTTTTTATTAGAGTATCGGCAAGGAATCTCAATTATTAATTAAATTTTTAAGTATTATTAAGTATATTATTAAGTAAGCCATCCACAATGCATAGAACTATCCCCCCATTTCAAAATTAGGAATGGAATACTTTATTTATTTTTTAGTCCCTTTAATTGACATAGATGCAAATACTCTACTAGGATGATGCACAAGAAAGGGTCAGGATAGCTCAGTTGGTAGAGCAGAGGACTGAAAATCCTCGTGTCACCAGTTCAAATCTGGTTCCTGGCACAGAAAAAAAGGATCTACCGAATAGGTAGTGATACAAATACATTGAGATGCATTGGGGTACATATTGGTTAATAATCTAGATAGTATACACTAAGTAGATAAATCTCTAAACACTTCTTTTTAGAAAAGGGTTAAAATCTCTGGTTCTTTATGGT